GCGGCGCTAATTCGAATCCCTCAGGCAAAATAAGAACAGCACCCACATTCAACCCTCCCTTTTTCCCATTAGCAAGAACTTGTTTCAGCTGCATATCATAAGGGATTCGAAGAACTGCTTCAAATACAGTATCGGGAAGCACAGCTTGGGGAACTTCAATATCCACGGGCTTATTAGCTAAATGGCAGTTGGCACATACAATTCGTCCAGTTGCTTCCCGCGGGTTTTCATAACCCTGCTGCGCAAAAATGGGATATGCATTTGAAATAGATGTCCGAGTTATTACGTATATCATGATCGATACAGAAATCGATCGAATCATCTGTTCCTTTAACCAAGAAAAAGTATTTCTATTTTCCATGTCCAATCGCGGATCCCGGAATTTCTACAATAAATTAGATAGGTAGCTAAGTTAATCTAGTTCCCTATACACGAGTCTGTTGTCATTCTACTGCAACAGTTGTACTAGAATGATGAATACCTTGAGCAGGTAGAAGTAGAAATAGAAAGAATTTTGCTAAAAAGAAAAAGGGCTTTCTTTCTAAAGGAAGAAAAATGCTAATTTTATTAATATTAGGAAAGCAAATTATGCTTCACTAATTGAAAGCCAATTATGCTTCACTAATTGAATGATAAATGACTACAAGCGAAGGAGATAGACGGTTTAAACAAAAAAAGACCCAAAATTTCAAACACGTGTCTAGAATGACAGGAAAACTACAAACAAAAATAGTGAAAATTAGCTCGTTAGGAGCCCATCCAAGATCGTTGTAGACCCAACGAATTAGTAGTTCCCAACCGCGGGTGGAGTGAAATCCAACAAAAAAATCCGTAACTAAAAGAATAAAAAAAGCTTTTATTGAGTCATTTAAGTTATAGAAGAATTCCTGAACCCAAGAATTCAAAATGACAAGTTCCTCTTTACCCAGAAAAAAAGAACCACTTAGAATAGCCAAACAGATTATATTTGTTGAGAAATGCAAAATGATATGGAGATGGTCCTCATTATCTATTTTGGCCAATTGTATTATTTCCTTGTGTATTCCTATAGGAAGTTTTTGTACATGTGTCTTCGGTTTCTCTTTTATCATTTCGTCCAAGAGAAAAAGCTCTTCTAATTCTATGAATCCTTCTAGAATTCTTTTCTCTTGAATGTCCGTTAAGAGAGTTTCAGGTTGCCTGGTATTCCACCAATTCTTAATCCAAAGTTCCAGACATTTGTTAAAAGAGAAAGAGACTCCCCAGGGCAAAAGTACGATAAATACAAGATATAGGAAAGAAGGCAATGCTTTCTTTTTTTTCATTTTTGATCTGTAAATTGAGTTGTTAATGAATCCGCTTCATTCGTTGACTCTATATGATATTTCTTTTTTTTTTTTGAAGCAAAAATTCTATAATAAGGTTTAAGACCTTGTGTTTGTATCTATTTCTCTTTTTGTATACTAGTGGAATTTCATTGTATTGGGTTCCTTCTTAGATCTAAATGGAGTGGAATAGAGAAATAGAATAAAAAAAAAAGCCCTTTCTTTCATATGAAAAGGGAAGAATATTAGGCCATATATCTCACTTGGACAAAACAAATTAGAAGCAATTTTCTCTTATCCTCGGTTGTTCCTTCCTTTAGATAAATACTCGAAAATACCCTTTTTTCCTTTGGTACTCAAAATACTTCAATTGGTACGCGCAAGAAATAGGCCAATTCGGCAGCTTTTTGTTCAATTTCTCGTGGAGTAAAAAACTTCTCATCAGTACGAGTCAAGGGAATGACCCCCTGGCCACGTATTTCCATATAAAGGATACGACGAGGATAAAGACCCTCTTTAACCTGAATTCTAATTGATTGGATATCCCGCACAAGGAATCGAAGGAAGATGCGACGTTTTATTCCAGGGAATCCCCAACGAAAAATGCACACTATTCCCTCTTTTCTATCAAATCGGTCATAACCACTGCCTACATTCCACAAAATAGTGCACCACAAATAGGAGCTAATGAATAGGCCCGCGATTCCGTAGAAAGACATCACGACCCCCTGTGGAAAAAAAAGAATTTGTTGAGATGGAAGTACGGATATCATATTCTTACCAAGATAACTGGAAGCCCCAACCGCTAAGAATCCTAATGAACCTAGAAAAAGAATACAGGCCCAGAAAAAATTACCTCTTTTTCGAGAACCTTTTAGAAGTTCTATCCATATGTGTTCTGATCGCCAATTCATATTAGATATACTAAATCCAGCAGCGGTTAATTGAAATTGAGAGAATAAGCTAAATGATTTTGACTTTACTTTTTTTGATTCTGAAATCGCCTTCAGCAGCTAGTACTCCTGTGAAAAAATTGGTTAGATACATTGACTTTCTATTCAAAAAAATTCCTGGATCCACTTAAAAAAACTCGCTATACTCGGCTACGCATATGTATGCATTTATGCTCGTAGCCTATATCTGCATCCATAGACGTTTTTCATTTGTGTGTAGAAAGAGCTACATACCCTATCATATTAATATATTACTTACACTAAAAAATATTTGTATTATCATCCTGGAAATACATTGAGCAAATTTGGCCCCGTCGGTTCTAGACAATCTTATTTTTCTGCACATAAAGAAATAAAGAAGCCATTGCAATTGCCGGAAATACTAAGCCTACTAAAGGCACGAAAATAGAGGGTAAGTTTAAATCTGTCATAGAATAGGTGTCTCAATTCCAATTTACTATTTCTATCTATTCAAAATATATCTTAAGATTCTTATGATATAATTAAGTATATCTATTATAAGGAATATTGACTATTGTATTTTTGAGTTTGCAAAAAAAAGATTTTTTTTAGATAAATAATACTAACTAAAGTATTCTATAAAAGTATTCTATATCTCTAAAAAATGAATGGAATGGATAATTATATTTTTCTTTTTCCATTCTCATGGCCTTTCTATCTTTCTAATCGAACTTGAAATTGGATTTAAAAGAAAGCAATTGTGAAAATGAAAGAAATACCTCTTTCAGAATACCCTTTAATTAAAATTGCAAAAGTAGAAGTGGAATAGAATATCCGGTTGAAGGGTAATGATCATACATCTGTAATGCATTGTATGTCCCAGAATAGGTCCCATTCTTCTACCCTTTCCGGGTAGTCGATGGCTATTCACAGCTACTACCTTAACACCAAAGAAGAGCTCGACCCAATGCTTTATTTCTGTCTTAGTGGGTCCCGATTCGACATTAAAAGTATATTGATTCTTTCCCAATAAACGAAGACTCTTTTCTGCAAATACTGCGTATTTGGTTCCATTATCGTATGATAATACTCTATTTTGATTTGTATTTGTTTATTGTATTATACCTTTCTATATTCTAGATATATAGAATAGAAGAATCTCGATTTGTCAAGTCTCATGATCGTATCAAGATATATTTAAATTTGGCTCGATCTTTTAAAAGATCGAGCCAAATTTAATTGCAATCAATTAGAAGAATAAAGAAGAATTACTGCATTTCGTAACTCATTTATTCTCTTTCTATTTCGCTTCTTTTTTATTTAGACCTTCTTTATATCTAGTTTTATCTACTTAATCGATGGTATCTACCGGCTTGAAGTCAAATGTGATCGCTTTCCATACTTCACAAGCTGCGGCTAGTTCAGGACTCCATTTGCAAGCTGCTCGGATAATTTCATTACCTTCACGAGCAAGATCGCGCCCTTCGTTACGAGCTTGTACACAGGCTTCTAAAGCCACCCGATTAGCTGCTGCACCTGGTGCATTCCCCCAAGGATGTCCTAAAGTTCCTCCACCAAATTGTAATACGGAATCGTCTCCAAAGATTTCGGTCAGAGCTGGCATATGCCAAACATGAATACCCCCTGAAGCCACCGGTATAACACCTGGCATGGATACCCAGTCCTGCGTGAAAAAGATACCGCGAGAACGATCTTTTTCAATATAATCATCGCGCAATAAATCAACAAAACCTAAAGTCATTTCGCGTTCCCCTTCTAACTTACCTACTACTGTACCGGCGTGGATATGATCTCCCCCAGACATACGCAATGCTTTAGCTAATACACGGAAATGCATACCATGATTTTTCTGTCTATCAATAACTGCATGCATTGCTCGGTGAATGTGAAGAAGTAGGCCATTGTCGCGGCAATAATGAGCTAAACTAGTATTTGCGGTGAATCCTCCAGTTATGTAGTCATGCATTATAATAGGAACCCCTAATTCCCTCGCAAATACAGCTCTCTTAATCATTTCTTCGCATGTACCTGCAGTCGCATTCAAGTAATGCCCCTTGATTTCACCGGTTTCGGCTTGTGCTTTATAAATAGCTTCGGCACAAAAGACAAAACGGTCTCGCCAGCGCATAAATGGTTGTGAGTTTACGTTTTCATCATCTTTGGTAAAATCAAGTCCACCGCGTAGACACTCATAACATGCTCTACCATAATTTTTTGCGGATAATCCCAATTTTGGTTTAATAGTACATCCCAATAAAGGACGACCATACTTGTTCAACTTATCCCTTTCAACTTGGATACCATGAGGCGGACCTTGGAAAGTTTTTGAATAAGCAGGAGGAATTCGTAGATCCTCCAAACGTAGAGCACGTAGGGCTTTGAAACCAAATACGTTACCCACAATGGAAGTAAACATGTTAGTAACAGAACCCTCTTCAAATAGATCTAATGGATAAGCTACATAACAGATATATTGACTGTCTTCCCCAGGAACAGGTTCGATGTGATAGCATCGTCCTTTGTAACGATCAAGACTGGTAAGTCCATCAGTCCAAACAGTTGTCCATGTACCAGTAGAAGATTCCGCAGCTACTGCAGCCCCCGCTTCTTCAGGCGGAACCCCGGGCTGAGGAGTTACTCGAAATGCTGCCAAGATATCAGTATCCTTGGTTTCGTATTCCGGGGTGTAGTAAGTCAATTTATAATCTTTAACACCAGCTTGAAATCCAACACCTGCTTTAGTTTCTGTTTGTGGTGACATAAGTCCCTCCCTACAACTCATGAATTAAGAATTCTCACAACGACAGGGTCTACTCGATATGGACTAAGCGTAAATGAAACCTTTGCAAAAATCTTAAAAAAAAGATATTCAATTAATATCAACTCATTAAATAAAAAAGGGAGTATGCTTAAGTTAATGAATATGTTTCATTCATATATAATGCGTACACCCTGTGTACGTTCTATCCTATAGGAATTCCACTATAGGAATTCGATAGGAATTGAGTTGTTGTTATGGTAAGTTAACATGGTTCAGTATTAAACCATAGATTTGATTCACCAAATCCATCATTATTGTATACTCTTTGATAGATATAGCGCAACCCAAACTAACCCCTTAATCCTTATTTTACAATTTCATAAGTTCTTATCTTAATAGGCCCTTTTCTTATTTTGAATCTAAATACCTAAATACTAAGAAAATTCTCTGTTGACAGCAATCTATGCTTCACGGTAGTATATATTTTGTATATCGAAGTCCTAGACAGGAAAGTGGAAGAGGCAAAGATCCTTGACAAAAGGAAAAATGTCTATGAAAAAAAGATTGATTGAACTTTCCACCGGACTCATTCCATGAGTAAACGAGTGAATGGGATTCGCTTAGGCAACGAAATCAAGTGCTAGTCCCCTTTTCTTTTTTATTGAATTAACTAATTCATTTCCTTTTAACTTTTTGATTTTTGGATATTTTTTTATTTGATTTGGCATTATTCAACAAGAAAAAAAAGAAAAATTTCGACAAATTCCTTTTTTTTAGAATTATGTGATAATTATGAGAACCAATTCTACTACTTCGCGTCCCGGGGTTTCCACAATTGAAGAAAAAAATGCAGGACGTATTGATCAAATTATTGGACCCGTGCTGGATATCACTTTTCCTCCGGGCAAGTTGCCTTATATTTATAACGCTTTGATAGTCAAGAGTCGGGACACTGCCGATAAGCAAATTAATGTGACTTGTGAGGTACAACAATTATTAGGAAATAATCGAGTTAGAGCTGTAGCTATGAGTGCTACAGACGGGTTGATGAGAGGAATGGAAGTGATTGACACAGGAGCTCCTCTTAGTGTTCCGGTCGGTGGAGCTACTCTCGGACGAATTTTTAACGTTCTTGGGGAGCCTATTGACAATTTGGGTCCTGTAGATACTAGTGCAACATTCCCTATTCATAGATCTGCGCCTGCCTTTATTGAGTTAGATACGAAATTATCTATCTTTGAAACAGGTATTAAGGTGGTCGATCTTTTAGCTCCTTATCGGCGTGGAGGAAAAATCGGACTATTTGGGGGGGCAGGAGTAGGTAAAACAGTACTCATCATGGAATTAATCAATAACATTGCTAAAGCTCATGGAGGCGTATCCGTATTTGGCGGAGTAGGGGAACGGACTCGTGAAGGAAATGATCTTTATATGGAAATGAAGGAATCTGGAGTAATTAATGAAAAAAATATTGAGGAATCAAAGGTAGCTCTAGTCTATGGACAAATGAATGAACCGCCGGGAGCTCGTATGAGAGTTGGTTTAACTGCCCTAACTATGGCAGAATATTTCCGAGATGTTAATAAGCAAGACGTGCTTTTATTCATCGATAATATCTTTCGTTTTGTTCAAGCAGGATCGGAGGTATCCGCCTTATTAGGGAGAATGCCCTCTGCAGTGGGTTATCAACCTACCCTTAGTACAGAAATGGGTTCTTTACAAGAAAGAATTACTTCTACCAGCAAGGGATCGATAACTTCGATCCAAGCTGTTTATGTACCTGCGGACGATTTGACCGACCCTGCTCCTGCCACAACATTTGCACATTTGGACGCTACTACCGTGCTTTCCAGAGGATTGGCTTCCAAGGGTATTTATCCCGCAGTAGATCCTTTAGATTCAACCTCAACTATGTTACAGCCTCGGATCGTTGGCAAGGACCATTATGAAACTGCGCAAAGAGTTAAAGAAACTTTACAGCGTTACAAGGAACTTCAGGACATTATTGCAATTCTTGGGTTGGATGAATTATCGGAGGAGGATCGTTTAACTGTAGCAAGAGCACGAAAAATTGAGCGGTTCTTATCACAACCGTTCTTTGTGGCAGAAGTTTTTACCGGTTCTCCAGGAAAGTATGTTAGTCTTGCAGAAACAATTAGGGGGTTTCAACTAATCCTTTCCGGAGAATTAGATGGCCTACCCGAACAGGCTTTTTATTTGGTGGGGAACATCGATGAAGCTAGCACGAAAGCTATAAACTTAGAAGAGGAGAACAAATTGAAGAAATGAAATTAAATCTTTATGTACTGACTCCTAAACGAATTATTTGGGATTGTGAAGTGAAAGAAATCATTTTATCTACTAATAGCGGCCAAATTGGTGTATTACCAAACCACGCCCCCATTAACACAGCTGTAGATATGGGTCCTTTGAGAATACGCCTCCTCAACGACCAATGGTTAACAGCGGTTCTGTGGAGTGGTTTTGCGAGAATCGTTAATAATGAGATCATTATTTTAGGAAATGATGCAGAACTGGGTAGTGACATTGATCCAGAAGAAGCTCAACAGGCACTTGAAATAGCCGAAGCTAACTTGAGTAGAGCTGAGGGTACAAAAGAATTGGTTGAAGCAAAGCTAGCTCTCAAACGGGCTAGGATACGAGTCGAGGCTATCAATTGGATTCCCCCATCCAATTGAAGACAATCCAAAGGTTTCGTTGATACAAAGAAAAAGGATAGAAGGGTAGAAAAAGTTATTAGATAGCGAAGCGAAGTAAGTCCAATGCTATCTAGTAATTTTTCTACCTACCTACCTACTATTGGATTTGAACCAATGACTCCCGCCGTATGAAAGCAGTACTCTAACCACTGAGTTAAGTAGGCAATTTATCATCACAAAAGAAGCCACATTACTTCGATCGATTATAGATCGAATCCTTTTTATAAGCAATACCGCTCCATTATTGGTATGGTATTCCATTATTGGTATATAGTAAATAGATCAAAGGGATATCCTATGGCATTACAGAATATTCATCTTGACAAGAAATTATCTATATGTTAAAATATCTCTGACAAGGGCTATAGCTCAGTTCGGTAGAGCAACTCGCTTACACGTGCGCCAATGCTTTTCAAGGGAATTTATTATGCAATGAACATAATTGACCTTATTGCAAAATCAATGTCTTACTTCATGGATTCGAGAGAATAGGAGAACAGTAGCCTGACAAACAGTCGGTTCTGTCCGATTCGGGTGCCAATTCTGGTGCCTAATCAAATAGAACCCCTATTGATTTGCTAGTTGATAAGGTAAATATCCAGCCCACTCAATGTTAGGCTTAATGAGGATAAGGGCCTCCAAAAAACTTCTTTTCGTTCTATGAACTTTAAGGTGTATGAAGTCTCATAGTCAACTCTTGCAGCGGAACGATAGAGACTCCATTTCACTTAGGTTGATTTAATTTAGGCCGGAGGCAGACCTAAGTCAAGGTAATCCTCCTTTGAAACACTTTGGTATTGCTCCTAGATAGATCATAATACAAATAAATCAATCAGAGCACAGGGAGCCATCTTATTATCTTTCCGTAAAGAAAAACTATGGCGGATTAACTGATCTTTACATCAGTTGATGAAAGAGCCCAATGCAGAAAAATGCATGTTGGGTCTTTGAAACAGTTCGAATCATTTCGATAATAATCCGTTTGATCTGTTTTACCGAGAAGGTCTACGGTTCGAATCCGTATAGCCCTACTAATATATATGTCTTTTTTTTTTTAGATTTTAGGATGGATATCCTATGTTTCCTTTAGTATAGTTTTCTTTTCCTTATTAGTACTTGTTTATAGACTCGACGGTCGCTTGCGCCCTAGAATAGAGATAAAAGCATTACCATAGGCTCATTTATCGAAAATCATAGAGACAGGAAAAGAAAAAAGAATTTCGATCAAATCAATAGAAGGAAAGATCCCTTATCTGATTTGAATTCCATCCTTCTTCAAATAAAATAGGATATGCCCTAAGTCCCTAAACTTTACTATAATGACTGCAACGATTTTCTCCATTTTGCGAATTCCTATTTTGTTTGAAGTATATTACTATAATATACATTATGTAAAAATATACATTATCTAAATAGATCTACTTTAAATAGAAAAAATCGAAAGAAAATAAAAAGAAAGAGTAAATAACAAAACAGGATATTCTGTTTCATAATTCTAAAATCGAGTTCTTTTTTTTTTTAGTATTATTCCTCATTAGGCTGCGTAATCCTATTTTAATTAGGTTCTAATCTAATTAGTAGTAAGTATTTTATTTTTTATTTAAAAGTCTCTGACTATTCTTAAATAAAGGATAGAGCAATTCTTTTTTCTAGAGATTCTAGAGAAAACGAGACAAAGTGAAGCAAAAGAGTTTTCTTTGTATAAGAATTAGGTCTATACCATATCTAAATAGAATGGAAATCTAAAAGAAAGATAGTGGGGATTCTTTTGGATGAATCCTTAAGGAAGACATGGCACAAAAGAAACAAAAGCTAAAGTAAGCGCTCTTTGGTTTGAGCAAAAGAGATTCTTGTTTCACCGAGGAAAAGAGAGAAGTTCTGGATAAATTGACAATGCCAACTGAATTGACTAATTTCAGTTCTGCCTATTCCACATTAATGGGAGTACATTTATGTTCCTGCTTCACGAATATGATATTTTTTGGACATTTCTAATAATAGCAAGCCTTATTCCTATTTTGGTATTTTGGATTTCAGGGCTTTTAGCCCCGATTAGTGAAGGACCAGAGAAGCTTTCTAGTTATGAATCGGGTATAGAACCCATGGGGGGTGCTTGGTTACAATTCCGAATACGCTATTACATGTTTGCCCTAGTTTTTGTTGTTTTTGATGTGGAAACGGTCTTTCTCTACCCTTGGGCAATGAGTTTTGACGTATTGGGTGTATCCGTTTTTATCGAAGCTTTCATTTTCGTGCTTATCCTAGTTGTTGGTTTAGTTT